TCATGCTCTATTTCTTACTACTGATTATTACGAACTTGAACAGACACTAGATACACTCAATATAAAATCATTAGCAACAGAAAAAGAACTCTCTTTATTGACATTGACAGAAGATGAACAGGGAAATATTGATTGCGAGGATCGAGTCAAAATTTTGAAATTTTTATTCAATATAGTTATAACTAATCCCAACAATCAAACAATTAGAAAAAAATCTATTGGAATAAAAGAAATAAGTAAAAAAGTTCCTCGATGGTCATACAAATTAATCGACGATTTAGAACAACAGGAGGGAGAAAACGAGGAAAATGTAACAGCAGAGCATGAAATTCGTTCAAGAAAATCCAAGCGCGTCGTGATTTTTACTAATAACCAGGCAAACGCCGATACTTATACTAATACGAAGGATACTAATGATCCTGATCAAACAGACGAAGTGGCTTTGATACGCTATTCGCAACAATCGGATTTTCGGCGCGACATAATAAAAGGTTCCATGCGTGCCCAAAGGCGTAAAACAATTATTTGGGAGCTGTTTCAAGCAAATGTACATTCCCCCCTTTTTTTGGACAGAGTAGACAAACCACTCTTTTTTTCTTTTGATATTTCTGGACCGCTGAAACGAATATCTCGAAATTGGATATGTAAAAACAAAGAATCAAAAATTTCTGATTATACAGAAAAAAAGATCGAGAAAAAAGACGAGGCCAAAAGAGAAAAATACAAAAGAGAAGAGAAAATGAGGATACAAATAGCAGAAGCTTGGGATAGTCTTTTACTTGCTCAAGTAATAAGGGGCTCCGTGTTAATAACCCAATCAATTCTTAGAAAATATATTATATTACCTTCACTGATAATAGTTAAAAACATTGCCCGTATGTTATTATTTCAATTTCCTGAGTGGTCTGAGGATTTAACGGATTGGAATCGAGAAATGCATGTTAAATGCACTTATAATGGTGTTCAATTATCCGAAACCGAATTTCCAAAAAACTGGTTAACAGACGGTATTCAGATAAAGATCCTATTTCCTTTTTGTCTGAAACCTTGGCACAGATTTAAACTACAACCCTCTCATAAAGATCCAATGAAAAAAAAGAAAGGTCAAAAGAATGATTTTTGCTTTTTAACAGTTTGGGGAATGGAAACTGAACTACCTTTCGGCTCTCCTCGAAAACAGCGTTCGTTTTTTGAGCCTATTTTTAAAGAACTAAAAAAAAAAATAAAAAAATTTAAAACGAAATGTTTTATAGCTTTAACAATTTTAAAAGAAAAAACTAAATTGTTTCGAAAAGCTTCAAAAGAAACAAAAAAATGGATCACTCAAAGCATTCTATTTCTAAAGGGAATAATAAAAGAACTTTCAAAAAGAAATCCAATTCCATTTTTGGGGTTGAGAGAACCATATGAATTGGGCGAAACTAAAAAGGATTCGATAATCAGTAATAAGATGATTCACAAATCATCCCTTCAAATTCAATCTATGGCGTGGACAAATTATTCATTAACAGAAAAAAAAATAAAAGATCTGACTAAGAGAACAAACACAATCAAAAATCAAATACAAAAAATTCTAATTATAAAAGACAAGAAAAACGAATTTCTAACTCAAGAAATAAATAGTAGTTCTAACAAAATAAGTTATCAGGATAAAATATTAGAATCATCAAAAAAATTTTGGCAAATAGTAAAAAGAATAAATATTCGATTAATCCGGAAATTCAATTTTTTTATAAAATTTTTCATTGAAAAGATATACGTGGATATTCTTCTATATATCATTAATATTCCAAGAACCAATACCCAACTTTTTCTTGAATCAAGAAAAAAAATGATTGAGAACTTCATTCACAATAATGAAGCAAATCAAGAAAGAATTAATAAAACAACTAAAAATACAACTCATTTTATTTCAACTATAAAAACCTCACTTTCTTCACTTTCTAATATTAGTGTTAGAAATAAAAACGAAAAAGCTTTTTGTGACTTATCCTCCCTCTCACAAGCATATGTATTTTACAAATTATCACAAACCCAAGTTATTAGTTTTTATAAATTCAAACCTATCCTTCAATATCATGGAACATTTCTTTTTCTTAAAAATGAAATAAAAGATTATTTTGAAGAACAGGGAGTATCTCATTCCAGATTAAGACATCATTATGGGTTAAGACAGAAAATCGTTTGGCATTCTGGAATGAATGAATGGAAAAACTGGTTAAGGAGTCGTTATCAATACGATTTATTTCAGAATAGATGGCTAAAATTAGTACCAGGACAATGGCGAAATAGAGTCAATCAACACTATCTGGCTCAAAATAAAGATTTAACAAAATGGGATTCAGATGAAAAAGAAAGATTAATTCATTACGAAAAAAAAAATGATTTTCAAGCGAACTCATTACTAACTCAAGAATATAAACTGAATCAAGAACAAAAATATAAAAAATCGAATTTTAAAAAACACTATGGATATGATTTTTTATCATATAAATCTATTAATTATCAAGATAAGAGGGACCCGTATGCTTATGGATCACCATTCCAAGTAAATAAGAGGGAAGAGAGTTCTTATCATTACAACATGGATAAACAAAATTTTTTTGATACACTGAGGGATATCCCTATCCATAATTATCTAGGAGAAGGCGATATCCTAGATGCTATGGGGAATTTTTCGCACAGAAAGTTTTTTAATTGGAGAATTCTTAATTTTTGTCTTAGAAATAAGGTCGATATTGAGTCCTGGGTCGATACCAGTACCAAGAGTAACAAAAATAGTAAGACTGTGGTTAAGAATTATCAAATAATTGATAAAATGGACCTTTTTTATTTCACAATTTATCAAGATCAAGAAAGCAACCCATGCAATAAAAAAGGAAGCCATTTTGATTGGATGGGACTGAATGAAGAAATACTAAGTGATCCTATACCGAATCTAGAACTTTGGTTCTTCCCAGAATTTGTGCTGCTATATAATGCATATAAGGTTAAACCATGGATCATACCAATAAAATTACTTCTTTTCAATTTTAATGGAAATAGGAACATTAATAAAAATATTATTGAAAATAAAAAAAGGGACTCCCTTATAGCACCAAAGGAAAAAAAAATTATTGGATTAGAGAATCGAAATCAAGAAGAAAAAGAACCCATAGGTGAAGGGGGTCTTGTATCAGATGCACAAAAACAAGGAAATTTTAAATCCGTTCTCTCAAACCAAGAAAAAGATGTTGAAGAAGATTATGATAAATCAGACAAAAAAAAACGTAGAAAGAAAAAGCAATACAAGAGCAACACGGAAGCAGAGCTTGATTTCTTCCTAAAAAGGTATTTGCGTTTTCAATTGAGATGGGATGATTCTTTAAATCAAAGAATAATCAATAATATCAAAATATATTGCCTCCTGCTTAGACTGATAAATCCAAACGAAATTGTTATATCCTCTATTCAGCGGGGAGAAATGAATCTGGATATTTTGATGATTCAGAAGGATTTAACTCTTAGAGAATTAATGAAAAAAGGAATATTGATTATCGATCCAGTTCGTCTGTCGGTAAAAAATGATGGACAATTTATTCTATATCAAACTATAAGTATTTTGTTGGTTCATAAAAATAAACACCAAATTAATCAAAGATACCAAGAAAAAAACTATATTGATAAAAATAATTTTTATGAATTTATTGCAAGACATCAAAAAATAACTGAAAATAAAGACAAAAATCAGTATGATTTGTTTGTTCCTGAAAATATTTTATCCCCTAACCACCGGCGAGAATTGCGAATTAGAATTTCTTTCAATTCAAGGGATAAAAATGGTATGCATAGAAATGCAGTATTTTTAAATAATGTAAAAAACTGTGGTCAAGTTTTGACTAAAAACAAACATCGTGATAGTGATAAAAAGAAACTAATTAAATTAAAGTTCTTTCTTTGGCCCAATTATCGATTAGAAGATTTAGCTTGTATGAATCGATATTGGTTTAATACTAATAACGGCAGTCGTTTCAGTATGATAAGGATCCGTATGTATCCGCGTCTGAAAATTCGTTAATGGTACATTTTAATGGTACATTTTCCCCTATATTATGTATGTATCGTGCCGGGTATATGAAAACAAATAGATAGATGGTCACAACGATTGTCTTACATTTTATTCTGATACACGATACTAATTTAATGACATACATATCAATTAGATCGACAAATGAATCAACAAAATCCTCTTATTTGAACTCTAAAATTTTCTCTTTTGTATAAATCTCTCACTCTTTTGTATCCCTATACGAATCAAATCGAAACCCGGATTGATTAATTTTATTTGAAAAAAAAAAATGATAAAGTTCATAACGAACTTAAAATCATCGTGTATATCAAAATGACTGGTATTATTATTACTGATCAATAAAATTCACATTCAAAAAAGGGGGAAATTTTTTGGTTTTATGGTAAAAAATTCATTCATCTCAGTTATTTTTCAAGAAAAAAAAGAAGAAAACAGGGGGTCTGTTGAATTTCAAATAGTTAGTTTCACCAATAAGATACGAAGACTTACTTCACATTTGGAATTGCACAAAAAAGACTATTTATCTCAGAGAGGTCTACGTAAAATTCTAGGAAAACGTCAACGACTGCTATCTTATTTATCAAAGACAAATAAAATACGTTATAAAGAATTAATTGGTGAGTTGGATATTCGGGAATCAAAAAATCGTTAATTTGAAAATTTTGAATTAGTCGATTTATTAGATTTTCATTTTGATGTACTTGTTTTCGTTTTCAACAATTCATGTAAGAATGAATCGAGGAAAAACTTATGAATCTATCAGCTACAGAAAAAGACCTTATGATAGTCAATATGGGGCCTCACCACCCATCAATGCATGGTGTTCTTCGTCTCATCGTTACTCTAGATGGTGAAGATGTTGTTGACTGTGAACCAATATTAGGTTATTTACACAGAGGAATGGAAAAAATTGCGGAAAACCGAACAATTA